GAACAAAAATACTTGCCCAAAACGTATGACCCCTTTTTGGGGGGAACATATCGTGGAACAATAAAAAAATTCTATTCACATATGATCATGAATGATTTAATAACTTCTACAGATACGGAGGATTCCATAGAAATCAATTGGATAAATAAGATTTATGGGCTACTTCCTAATAATTCTAATTATTCCAGAAAATTTGAACATCAAAAGAATCCGCCTGATAGGGAATCATTACTGAATTATATTGGTAATTCCTTAACCTCAATCAAAGAATTTCCTTTTGAGCCTGCACCCATTTTGCATTTTAAAAAATATTCTTTATTGAGAGAGCAAACAAGAATTGATTTAGAAAGTCAAACAAAAGCTTTAAAATGGGTATTCGATGTAATTACAACTGATCCAAACGATCAAACAATAATTAGAAATAAATCTATTAGAAATAAATCTATTGGAATAGAAGAAATCCATAAAAGGGTTCCTCGATGGTCATACAAATTAACTGATGATTTGGAAGAACAGGAGGAAGAAAATGAGGAAGAATCTAAGGAAGATCATGAAATTCGTTCAAGAAAAGCCAAACGCGTAGTAATTTATACTGATAACGATCAGAATACCAACCCTATTACAACTACAAATAATACTAATAATAGTGATCAAGCGGAAGAGGTGGCTTTGATACGTTACTCGCAACAATCGGATTTTCGTCGGGATATAATCAAAGGATCCATGCGTGCTCAAAGACGTAAAACGGTTATTTGGGAAATGTTTCAAGCAAATGTGCATTCCCCACTTTTTTTGGATCGAATAGACAAAACATTTTTTTTTTCTTCTTTTTATATCTCTGAAATGATGAATCTCATTTTTAGGAATTCGGTGGGGAGAGAACCAGAATTGAAAATTTCACATTTTTATTTTGAGGAGGAAGAGACAAGGGAAAAAGAGAAAAAAAACGAAGAAAAAAAAGAGGAAAATGAACGTATAGTAATATCAGAAACTTGGGATAGCATTATATTTGCTCAAGCAATAAGAGGTTTGATGTTAGTAACCCAATCTTTTCTTAGAAAATACATTGTATTGCCTTCATTGATAATTGCTAAAAATATTGGCCGTATGTTATTATTCCAATTCCCCGAATGGTATGAGGATTTGAAGGAGTGGAATAGAGAAATGCATGTTAAATGCACTTATAATGGTGTTCAATTATCAGAAACAGAATTTCCCAAAGATTGGTTAACGGACGGTATTCAGATAAAGATTCTATTTCCTTTCTGTTTGAAACCTTGGCGAAGATCTAAAATACGATCTCATCCTAGGGATCAAATAAAAAAAAAAGGAAAAAAAGACAATTTTTGTTTTTTAACAGTTTGGGGAATGGAAGCGGAATTCCCTTTTGGGAATCCCCGAAAACGACCTTCCTTTTTTGAACCCATTTATAAAGAACTCCAAAAAAAAGTTAGAAAAGTGAAAAAGGATTTCTTTCTACTTCTAAAAGTTTCAAAAGAAAAAACAAGATGGATCATTAAAATACTTCTAGTTCTAAAACGAATAATGAAGGAAATTCAAAAAGTAAACCCAATATTCTTATTTGAATTGAGCAAGGCGAAAGTATATGAAACGGCTGAAAATGGAAAAGATTCCGAAATAAATAATAAGATTATTCACAAATCAACCATTCAAATCCAATCCATGAATTGGACAAATTATTCACTCATAGAAAAAAAGGTGAAAGATCTTTCTGATAGAACAATCACAATCAGGAATCAAATAGAACGAATCACAAAAGACAAGAAAAAAATAATTCTAACTTGTGATGATAAAAGATCGAAATCACAGAAACATATTTGGCAGATATTCCAAAGAATAAATATACGATTAATACGTAAATCACATTATTTTATGAAATCTCTGATTGAAAAAATATATATAGATATCTTGCTATGTATGATTACCATTCACAGGATCTATTTCCAACTTTTCTTTGAATCAACAAAAAAAATAATCAATAAATCCGTTTACAACGATCAAACAAATCAGGAAGGAATTGATGAAAGAGATCAAAATACAATGAACTTTTTTTCCACTATAAAAAAGTCCTTTTCGAATACTAATATTAGTAATAGTACTAAAATGTATTATGACTTATCCTCCTTGTCCCAAGCATATGTATTTTACAAATTATCACAAACCCAATTACTTAACAAGTATCAATTGAAATCTCTACTTCAATATCAGGGGACTTATCCTTTTATTAAGGATAAAATCAAGGATTATTGTATGACACGAGGAATATTTGATTACAATTCAAGACATAAGAAAATTCATAAGTCTGGAATGATTGAATGGAAAAACTGGTTAAAGGGGCATTATCAATACAATTTATCTCAAACCAAATGGTCGCGGTTAGTACCGCAAAAGTGGCGAAATAGAATCAATCAACGTTATAGGATTCAAAATAAGGACTCAATTAAAGCGGATTCATATAAAAAAGAAAAAGACCAATTAATTCATTACGTGAAACAAAATTACTATGCAGCGGATTCATTGACAAATCAAAAAGAAAAATGGAAAAAACACTACAGATATGATCTTTTATCACATAAATATATGAACTATGGGGATAAGGAGGATTTTTATATTTATGGGTCGAGATTACAAGTAAACGGGGTTCACAAAATTCCATATAATTTCAATAAACCGAAATCCGAATCATTTTATGTATTGGTAAGTACAGCTATTAGTGATTATCTAGAAGAAGGATATATTATTGATACGCATAAAAATCTAGATAGAAAATATTTTGATTGTCGAATTCTCCACTTTTGTCTTAGAAAAAATATCGATATTGAGACCTGGACCAATACACATATCGGTACCAAAATTGATAAAAATACTAAGACTGAAAAAAAAATCAACAACAAATTGAAAAAAAAAGATATTTTTTCTCTTACGATTCATCAAGAAATCAACCCATCCAATCAAAAAAGTATTTTTTTGAATTGGATGGGAATGAATCAAGAAAGAGTTTATCATACCATATCAAATCTAGAATCTTGGTTCTTCCCAGAATTTGTCTTACTTTTTGATGCATATAAGATTAAACCATGGATTATACCAATCAAATTACTTCTTTTTGACTTTTATTTTTATAAAAATAAAAGTCAAAATAAAAACATCAATATAAATAGAAAAAATAATCTTCAGATGATATCTCATCAAAAAAAATATCTTAAATTAGAAAATTCCAACCAACAAAAAAATGAGCAAGAGGACCAAGTAAATCTTGTATCAGATCTACGAAAAGAAAACAAAAAAAAAGATATTGAAGAGAATTATGCGAGATCAGACATTACCATTAAAAAAGGTAAGAAGAAAAAACAATCCAAGAAAAACAAGGAAGCAGAACTAGATTTCTTCCTGAAAAAATATTTCCTTTTTCAATTAAGATGGGATGACTCCTTGAACCAAAGAATGATCAATAATATCAAGGTATATTGTTTCTTACTTAGACTGATAAATCCAAAAGAAATTGCTATATCCTCGATTCAAAGAGGAGAGATACATCTGGATGTAATGCTAATTCAGAAAGATCTAGCTCTTACAGAATTGATAAAAAAAGGAATATTAATTATCGAACCAATTCGTCTATCTATAAAAAGGGATGCAAAATTGATTATATATCAAACTATAAGTATTTCATTGGTCGAGAACAATAAACACCAAACTAATAGAAAATGCATAAAAAAAAGATATATTGATAAGAGGAATTTGGATAAACCCATTGTACGATATGGGAATATGCTTGTGAATGGGGACACAAATTATTATGATTTCCTTGTTCCTGAAAATATTCTATCTCCTAGACGTCGCAGAGAATTGAGAATGTTAATTTGTTTCAATTCCCATAATTGGAATGTTACGGATAGAAATAGAAATCCATTATTTTGCAATGAAAACAACATAAGAAACTCTGGAAAATTTTTGGATGAGGACAAGCATCTTAATACAGATACAAATAAATTCATTAAATGCAAATTTGTTCTTTGGCCCAATTACCGATTAGAAGATTTAGCTTGTATGAATCGCTATTGGTTTGATACCAATAATGGCAGTCGTTTCAGTATGTCAAGGATACATATGTATCCACGATTTAGAATTATTTAATTTAATAGTATATTTCCTATATCATATATATCTATATTCCGTGACATTTTCGGTATATGAAAGCCGAAAGATGTATGTGCTATGTTATATTTTGGTAAATGATACAGATTGAATGGTGTATCCATTCAATTGGATATAGGAATAAATAAATTAGGGGAATCCTTTTAGATAGAAATAAATTCTTTTCTTTCGTTAATGTGGAAACATATTATCCCTTTCTATCCAAATCAAATTGCAAATTTGATTTGGATAAAATAAAGAAGTAGTATATTAATAAATCCAAATTTTTGTGTGTACTAGATGTGTGTACTAGATTAAAATAACTGGCATAATTCTTTTTTTTATTTTTCCTGATCGGAAAAATCCATGAAAAAGAAAGAAAAAGGATAGAAAAATTTTTAATGGTCAAAAATTCATTCATTTCCATTATTCCACAAGAAGAAAAAGAAGAAAACAAAGGTTCTGTTGAATTTCAAGTATTCAGTTTCACCAATAAGATACGGAGACTTACTTCACATTTGGAATTGCACAAAAAAGATTTTTTATCGCAAAGGGGTCTACGAAAAATTCTAGGAAAACGTCAACGGTTGCTGGCTTATTTGTCAAAGAAAAATAGAGTACGTTATAAGAAATTAATTGGTCAGTTGGATATTCGAGAGCCAAAAACTCGTTAATTTAATCGTTTGAATTTTTTTTAGTAGTATTCAATTTTTCGTTTTGATGAGTCTCGTTTTGAGGAATTCATGGAATAATGAATTAAGGAAGAAAAGATATGACAGTACCGGTTACAAGAAAAGATCTCATGATAGTCAATATGGGGCCTCACCACCCATCAATGCATGGTGTTCTCCGATTAATCGTTACTCTCGATGGTGAAGATGTTATTGACTGTGAGCCCATATTGGGCTATTTACACAGAGGAATGGAAAAGATAGCGGAAAATCGAACAATTATACAATATCTACCTTATGTAACACGATGGGATTATTTAGCTACTATGTTCACAGAGGCAATAACCGTAAATGCGCCAGAACAATTGGAAAATGTTCAAGTACCTCAAAGAGCTAGCTATATCAGAGTAATTATGCTGGAATTGAGCCGTATAGCTTCTCATTTGTTATGGCTTGGACCTTTTATGGCGGATATCGGTGCACAGACTCCCTTTTTCTATATTTTCAGAGAAAGGGAATTGATATATGATCTATTCGAAGCCGCCACAGGTATGCGAATGATGCATAATTATTTCCGTATTGGAGGAGTAGCTGCTGATCTACCTTATGGATGGATAGATAAATGTTTGGATTTCTGCGATTATTCTTTAACAGGAGTTGTTGAATATCAAAAACTTATTACGTGGAATCCCATTTTTTTGGAACGAGTTGAAGGAGTGGGCATTATTGGTGGAGAAGAAGCTGTAAATTGGGGTTTATCAGGACCGATGTTACGAGCTTCTGGAATCCAATGGGATCTTCGTAAAGTTGATCATTATGAGTGTTACAATGAATTCGATTGGGAAGTCCAATGGCAAAAAGAAGGAGATTCATTAGCTCGTTATTTAGTACGAATCGGTGAAATGAAGGAATCCATAAAAATTATTCAACAGGCTCTAGAAGGAATTCCTGGAGGACCTTATGAAAATTTAGAAGTACGACGCTTTGATAGAGCAAAGAATTCCGAATGGAATGATTTTGAATATAGATTTATTAGTAAAAAACCTTCACCCAATTTTGAATTGTCGAAACAAGAACTTTATGTGAGAGTGGAAGCCCCAAAAGGAGAATTGGGAATTTATTTGATAGGAGATAATAGTGTTTTCCCCTGGAGATGGAAAATTCGTCCACCCGGTTTTATCAATTTGCAAATTCTTCCTCAGCTAGTTAAAAGAATGAAATTGGCTGATATCATGACGATATTGGGTAGTATAGATATCATTATGGGAGAAGTTGATCGTTGAAATGATAATTGATACGACAGAAGTACAAACTATCAATTCTTTTTCTACATCGGAATTTTTAAAAGAAGTGTATGGACTAATATGGATTGTACCCATTTTGACCCTTATATTGGGAATAACAATGGGGGTACTAGTAATTGTGTGGTTAGAAAGAGAAATATCTGCAGCGATACAACAACGTATTGGGCCCGAATATGCTGGCCCGTTGGGAATTCTTCAAGCTATAGCGGATGGGACTAAACTACTTTTTAAAGAGGACCTCCTCCCATCTCGAGGAGATATTCGTTTGTTTAGTGTGGGACCGTCTATAGCGGTTATATCAATTCTACTAAGTTATTTAGTAATTCCTTTTGGGTATCGTCTTGTTTTAGCCGATCTCAGTATAGGTGTTTTTTTATGGATCGCCATTTCTAGTATTGCTCCTATTGGGCTTCTTATGTCAGGATATGGATCGAATAATAAATATTCCTTTTTAGGTGGTCTACGAGCTGCTGCTCAATCTATTAGTTATGAAATACCATTAACTCTATGTGTGTTATCAATATCTCTACGTGTGATTCGTTGGAATATGAACTTTGAACCTCTCTTCTAGAAATAAAAGAAAAAAGAAAGAGGTTCAATGTATTGAATAGATGTTTTCATTTTTTTTATTCAGCATTCGGGTTGATGAGTTAAACCAGATAGTTATATGAGTGAAACTAAACAGCTTCCAAATTTGTAGTAAGAAGAAACAATCTCATTCCCTATGTACAAGAATAAAGTTGAAGTAAAAATAAGCAGTGTAAACTGCTTACCCCAAGATTAAGATTTTTTGATTAGTCATCATATCTTGAAGCGGGCGCAAACAAAAGATCAACTGTATGGAGTTTCTACTACTGTCTCGTATGTATTACTATACCGGGGATCAATCAAAAGTCAGTGGACGGTTAGGAACACCAAGGTACACAAAGGATTAGTAATGGAGATAATGTAAGGTATCAAAAAAGAGGTATTTCTTCATAAAACGAATCATAATAAGGACTTGAAATTGGTAGAAATGATCAAGTAGTACTTCCCTACGATTCCGATCTAGAGTATGCTCCTATTCACTGGTTAAAGAAATGACTATCAAGAACGAATTAATCCTTTATTTTATTTTTTAGTATCCTCCTCTGAGACAGAAGAACAGGAAAAAAGAAATGGAATGCAGTAATTGAATGAATAATAAAAAAGGGGGATCCTTATTTATTCTTTTCTCTATCCATATTCATACATATCGAATTCTTATCACGATTCATGAACTAATGACTAATTCTTTTTATTTTGTATTGATTGGTATAAGGAGTATTTTATTGAAATATTAAGTTATTACCGAACAAAGAGAAATTTTTATTGTAAAGGATGAGATCAATTCGGAAGCACTTTTTTTCTTATTCTAGCAGACAGAATTCCATTGGTCTAATTTGGGACTTTCCGACGTATCTTTATTCTATCTATCCAAAGATGGCGATAATACCGAACCCGTCCTTACATTTTTTTTGTGGCCATCGAGGAGCCGTATGAAGCTGAGGTCTCACGTACGGTTTTGAAATAGCGATGGGAACAGTGATGTTATTATCGACTATGATTATCTAACAGTTCAAGTACAGTTGATATAGTTGAAGCACAGTCAAAATATGGTTTTTGGGGGTGGAATCTGTGGCGTCAGCCTATAGGATTTATTGTTTTTCTAATTTCTTCTCTAGCCGAATGTGAGAGATTGCCCTTTGATTTACCAGAAGCGGAGGAGGAATTAGTAGCAGGTTATCAAACCGAGTATTCGGGTATCAAATACGGTTTATTTTATCTTGCTTCTTACCTAAATTTATTAGTTTCTTCATTATTTGTAACAGTTCTTTACTTAGGTGGGTGGAATTTATCTATTCCGTATATATCCATTTCTGAGCTTTTCGGAATAAATAAAATCGCCGGCATTTTTGGAATGACAATGGGTATCCTTATTACATTAACTAAAGCTTATTTGTTTCTCTTCATTTCTATCACAACAAGATGGACTTTACCTAGAATGAGAATGGACCAGTTATTAAATCTTGGATGGAAATTTCTTTTACCTATTTCTCTAGGTAATCTGTTATTAACAACTTCTTCCCAACTTGTTTCATTATAAATAAGAGAATACGATAACACTATTTTAGATTCATAATCTCTATCAAACAAGAGAAAGAAACGTCAAATTTTTCATGTATATCTACAATATGTTCCCTATGGTAATTGGGTCCATGAATTATGGTCAACAAACAATACGAGCTGCAAGGTACATTGGTCAAAGTTTCATAATTACCTTATCCCACACAAATCGTTTACCTGTAACTATTCAATATCCTTATGAAAAATCGATCACATCAGAGCGTTTCCGGGGTCGAATCCACTTTGAATTTGATAAATGTATTGCTTGTGAAGTATGTGTTCGTGTATGCCCGATAGATCTACCCGTTGTTGATTGGAGATTTGAAAGAGATATTAAAAAGAAACAATTACTTAATTATAGTATAGATTTTGGGGTTTGTATATTTTGTGGTAACTGTGTCGAGTATTGTCCAACAAATTGTTTATCAATGACTGAAGAATATGAACTTTCTACTTATGATCGTCACGAATTGAATTATAATCAAATTGCTTTGGGTCGATTACCAATCTCAATAATTGGAGATTACACAATTCAAACAGTTATGAATTCGACTCAAATAAAAATAGACAAAGATGAACCCTTTGATTCAAGAACAATTACCGATTACTAAGATTTTGTTTTGATATAAAGGATCCATTTTATTTTGGGTAGTCAGTAACTACAAATAAAAACTAATGATTGTTGAAAATCACTCTTTGATTTAAACTTAAAATATATTTTTCGTGATGATTTCGAAATAGCAAATTTCAACTACTTTTTTCTTTTTTTTTTTTCTTTCGGATAAATATAACTAAAGTAAGGTTGGCCCGATAATTTTATCTATATCTACATTAATCCATATTCAAATTCAATTCAATTATAAATGTATCATATACAATATTATATACAAGAAAACAAAAATAGGGTAAGCCCTTTTCCTTTCCTGGACCATTTCTAAAGTTAAAGTAAGGTCATGAAATAGTTAAAGTTATTTATTTTGTATTTTATACATAATGGATTTACCTGGACCAATACATGATATTCTTGTTGTATTTCTGGGGTCAATTCTTGTATTAGGGGGTCTGGGGGTAGTATTATTTACCAATCCAATTTATTCTGCCTTTTCATTGGGATTGGTTCTTGTTTGTATATCCTTATTCTATATTTCATCGAACTCCTATTTTGTAGCTGCCGCACAGCTCCTTATTTATGTGGGAGCCATAAATGTCTTGATCATATTTGCTGTAATGTTCATGAATGGTTCAGAATATTCCAATAATTCCTATTTTTGGACCATTGGAGATGGGGTCACTTCGATGGTTTGTACAACTATTCTTTTTTCACTAATTACTACTATCCCAGATACGTCATGGTACGGAATTATTTGGACTGCAAGGTCAAACCAGATTATGGAACAGGACCTAATAAATAACGTTCAACAAATTGGGATTCATTTATCAACAGATTTTTATCTTCCGTTTGAACTCATTTCAATAATTCTTTTAGTTTCCTTGATAGGTGCAATTACTATGGCTCGACAATAAGCAATAAAAATACTTAACTTATAATGATTCCCAATTCTTAGAATTCTAACTAAATTCAAAATAAATAAATAGAAATTTTTAGTTAAATCTATCTACCGTCAATATCTTCTTTTGTTGTGTAATTGTTCTATTCTAATCAATTGAATCGGTTGAATTGTTGTTCATATTGAAATGAATCGAGATTGATAAGGAGTTAGTCAATGATGTTTGAGCATGTCCTTTTTTTGAGTGTTTATTTATTTTCTATCGGTATCTATGGATTAATCACAAGTCGAAACATGGTTAGAGCGCTTATGTGTCTTGAGCTTATACTAAATTCGGTTAATATCAATCTTGTAACATTTTCTGATATATTTGATAGTCGCCAATTAAAAGGAGACATTTTCTCAATCTTTGTTATAGCCATTGCAGCTGCTGAAGCAGCTATTGGACTTGCTATTGTTTCGTCGATCCATCGTAACAGAAAATCAACTCGTATTAATCAATCGAATTTGTTGAATAATTAGTGATAATCATCATAGATAATTTAAATAAAGACACATAAAAATATTTAATAGAATTGAAATACTATTTTTTATTGAATTTGAATGCAATTCCATTTTATTGAATTGCATTTTTATATTTATATTGAAATAATGATGACCGATTTGTTGGCCAATTAATTTGAATTCGCATGTGCAACTCGTATCATCATAATTGTTGAAACGAAAATCAAAGTGTCTTGACCTTTTCTCATAAACAGATTGATTTAAGAAATATATTGATTATTTTTAATAAACCACTGTTTCGTCTGGTGTCTACAATATTACAATATATAATATATGATTCATTTACTACTAATTTGATTTGACCAGATCGAAAATCTTTTATGTTCAAAACTGTAATTTATAGATCCAATGTCACATTCAGTAAAAATTTATGATACATGTATAGGGTGTACTCAATGTGTACGAGCTTGCCCCACAGATGTATTGGAAATGATACCTTGGGACGGATGTAAAGCCAAGCAAATAGCTTCCGCGCCAAGAACCGAGGACTGTGTAGGTTGTAAGAGATGTGAATCTGCCTGCCCAACAGATTTTTTGAGTGTCCGTGTTTATTTAGGGCCTGAAACAACTCGCAGCATGGCTCTATCTTATTGATACGTTACAAAAAACTCCACTTGAATCATTTGTGATTCCTCTTTACCGACAAAAGCCCGTGCTCGACAAAATATATTATTTTGAGGGCGGGCTCTTCTGGTCAAAATGTATCTTGTCTTTATCACGAGTTATTTTCCTTGGTTAACAATACTTGTTGTTTTACCGATATTCGCGGGTTCCTCAATTTTCTTTTTCCCTCATAGAGGGAATAAGATGTTTAGGTGGTATACTTTATGTATATGCTTATTAGAACTCCTTCTAACGACTTATGCATTCTGTTATCATTTCCAATTGGATGATCCATTAATGCAATTGAAGGAAGATTCTAAATGGATAGATGTTTTTGATTTCCACTGGAGACTAGGAATCGATGGACTTTCCATAGGACCCATTTTACTGACAGGATTTATCACTACTTTAGCAACTTTAGCAGCTTGGCCAATTACTCGAAATTCGCGGTTGTTCTATTTCCTGATGCTAGCAATGTACAGCGGTCAAATAGGATTATTTTCCTCTCGAGACTTTTTACTTTTTTTCATCATGTGGGAGTTAGAATTAATTCCTGTTTACTTACTTTTATCCATGTGGGGGGGAAAGAAACGTCTCTACTCGGCTACAAAGTTTATTTTGTACACTGCAGGGGGTTCCATTTTTTTCTTAATAGGAGTTCTAGGTATGGGTTTATATGGTTCCAATGAACCAACATTAGATTTTGAAAGATTAATTAATCAATCATATCCTGTGGCATTGGAAATAATATTCTATTTCGGCTTCCTTATTGCTTATGCTGTCAAATTGCCGATTATACCCCTACATACATGGTTACCTGATACCCATGGAGAAGCACATTACAGTACATGTATGCTTTTAGCTGGAATCCTATTAAAAATGGGCGCATATGGATTGATTCGGATCAATATGGAATTACTACCCCACGCCCATTCTATATTTTCTCCTTGGTTGGTGATAATAGGAACAATGCAAATAATCTATGCAGCTTCAACTTCTCTTGGTCAACGTAATTTAAAAAAGAGAATAGCCTATTCCTCTGTATCTCACATGGGTTTCACAATTATAGGAATTGGTTCTATAACCGACATGGGACTCAATGGAGCTATTTTACAAATGCTCTCTCATGGATTTATTGGTGCTGCACTTTTTTTCTTGGCGGGAACGAGTTGTGATAGAACACGTCTTGTTTATCTCGAAGAAATGGGAGGGATATCTATCCCAATGCCAAAAACATTTACCATGTTCAGTAGCTTCTCGATGGCTTCTCTTGCATTGCCAGGAATGAGTGGTTTTGTTGCGGAATTTGTAGTATTTTTTGGACTAATTACTAGTACAAAATATCTTTTAATGTCAAAAATGCTAATTACTTTTGTAATGGCAATTGGAATGATATTAACTCCTATTTATTTATTATCTATGTTACGTCAGATGTTTTATGGATACAAGCTATTTAATATTCCAAACTCTACTTTTTGGGATTCTGGACTACGAGAACTATTTCTTTCAATCTGTATCTTTCTACCCGTAATAAGTATTGGTATTTATCCCGATTTTGTTCTCTCGTTATCAGTTGACAAGGTACACGCTATCTTATCCAATTATTATCATAGATAGTGTTTCATTAATGAAACGGAAGGAAAGTCTTATAATTCTTTGAATTGAATATTTTGAAAATTGTTTGCTGGACTGTATAATGAAAAAAGAAATAAAATGAATAAGAATTGTAATTAGATACATCTCGAGTTTTTGAGAACCGTTTGAATCAAGGAATCATTCAAATTCAAATGGTTCTCAAAAACTCATAAAAACAAACTTTCGTTATATATGGGATGATGTTTTTATCTTATGTATTCTTCATGTAGTTTATTCAATTAGATGTTTATGTGAATGAACCATAACTATGTAGACCTATTCCTAATAGATTGATCCCAAAATAGCATATCCAAATTATAAGAAATCCTATAGAAGCTACAAGTGACGAATTCGTACCTTTCCAATTTTTATTTGTTCTAGTATGTAAATAAATCGCGAATATGGTCCAAGTAATAAATGCCCAAGTTTCCTTGGGGTCCCAATTCCAATAGGATCCCCATGCCTCATTAGCCCATACTGCTCCACAAAGAATACCTATGGTTAAAAAGGTAAACCCTAGACTAATGACACGATAACTCCAATAATCCAAACGCTCAGTTAATTGATATTTGTAATAATTTCGAAATGAAGGAAAAGAAGTGTTTTTAAAAACACTTCTTTTTTCATTCAAATATTCAATCTCACCAAAGAAAAATGACTTAATTAATAAATTATTGCTTTTACAAAAAATTTCGATGTTTTTTTGAAATGTAATGACTAGAAGAGCGACTGATAATAATGATCCACATAAAAGAGCTGCATAGCTCAATAACATCATACTTACGTGCATCATTAACCACTGAGATTGTAGAGCAGGTACTAATATTGCAGATTGATGCATTTCAGTTGAAAGACCCGACATGGCAAAGCCTTGAGTCAAAATGGTACTTGGTGCAATTATTGTGCTTAAATCATTTTTAAGGTTACGTATCTTGGGAATCATATGAATAATGAAGAAACTACACGAAAGGAAGATTAATGACTCGTATAAATTACTTAATGGAAAATGTCCCGAAGAAATCCAACGATAAACTAATAATCCTGTTATAGAGAAAAAGGTAGCTATCATCCCTTTTTCTGACGAATCGCGTAATCCTACAATTTTGTGGACTAATAAGGTCATCAAATGAATCGTAATCACAATTGAAATGATCGAAAAAGAGATATGAGTTAATATATGTTCTAAAGTCGCAAATATCATAAAAGGGGTCCCATTACAGAATTGGAAATCGCGAATTGAATACATTTTAGGATCTATTGTATCTCTTTTAGAAGATGCCGCCGCTCGGACTCGAACCGAGATGCTTTAGCACTGCTTCCTAAGAGCAGCGTGTCTACCGATTTCACCACGGCGGCTTACTTGAAATAATAATAGTCAATTCATGTTGAATCGTCGAGATTCAAGGATTCAATATAGTTTAGGAAACATTAATTAGAATCAATGAATAAAGACTGGTTTGTGGTTTAAATATTTGAATCTTCAATAAAATACCTACCTAGGTAGTCGTGGGTTTTTTAACAATCAACTTTCACGTACTAGAAACTAAGTTCTCTCCAAACAGTTGGAACTCCATAGTTTTTTCTCTATTTTTTTATGATTTGTTTTTCATTTATCCGATTTCATGGATTCAAATGAAATTGAGTTTTTTTTTTCAATGAACAAAATCAAATAACTAGGATTTCATATCTATCACAATTTCATCATTAAATACAAATAATTTGTTACTTTTCTAATGATTTCGATACCTTAGTATATTTAAATTAAAGTATTAATATTCTTTATTGCGCATATAATTTATAATTTATGATACCATTTACAAAACCAATTAAGTTTTGGGATAGGCATATAACAAAAGGGTTTCAATCTCTATCACAATTGTACTTTTCACAATAGAAAAGTACAATTGTGATAGGGAAAAAAATAATACTTAGAACCCAATATACAAAAAACTCTTATTCTATATATCACAGCAGTGAGTTCTAAGTAATATTGAGAAATTCAATACAGAAAAATACATTAGTTAACATTCATCTTACAAAATTTGAGGTTCTTTAGGCTATATCAATTGAGATTATTCTAAGACTTTATTATTTGTTTGTCGCACAAAAAAACTTTTTGAATGCCCGGTGGAAACCGATTTCGCTAAAGAAAAAGTTTTTACTGCAACTAAATATCCTTTTTTCTTCCAAATATTCCTACGAATACGTTTTTTTGACATAGAAGTACGTTTTTTTGGAACTGCCATTCAAAAAGGGGGGTTCCTCCTTTTATCGTTGTATGTGAAAGACATGTATTCTTCAAAATAGATCGTTCTTTTTAGTTATTATCTATACTTATTTCGTGTATGTGGATAATTTTTTTAATATACTCTTTTTAATATACATTGTTTTTTTACTTTAACATAAAAATATATAATAAACATACAAATATATATAATACAAATATATTTATATATACATGTATATGTGATATATATATCACATATACGTATGCGCGTGCATCACACATCATATATATAAATGACATGAGGGAAAATAAAAATCAGAATAATTAAGAATCCCAATATTTGACTTTTTTTTCATATCTTTTTTTTTGTTGATTTCTTTTATTATTGTTCCTTTCTAAAAGGATAAAAAAGATAAGAATTGGTGAATCGAGAACAATTTGTAATTATAAGAAAAAAGAGTTTCTTTTCTTATGGAACATACATATCAATATGCGTGGATAATACCTTTTATTCCACTTCCAGTTACTATGTCAATAGGATTTGGACTTCTACTTATTCCGACAGCAACAAAAAATATTCGTCGCATGTGGGCTTTTCCTAGTGTTTTACTCTTAAGTATAGCTATGGTGTTTTCAGCCAATCTGTCTATTCAACAAATAAATGGAAGTTTTATCTATCAATATCTATGGTCTTGGACCATCAATAATGATTTTTCCTTAGAGTTTGGATACTTGATCGATCCACTTACTTCTATTATGTCAATACTAATTACTACTGTTGGAATCATGGTTCTTATTTATAGTGACAAATATATGTATCACGATCAAGGATATTTGAGATTTTTTGCTTATATGAGTTTTTTTAATACTTCTATGCTGGGATTAGTTACTAGTTCAAATTTGATACAAATTTATATTTTTTGGGAACTCGTGGGAATGTGTTCTTATTTATTAATAGGGTTTTGGTTCACACGACCAATTGCAGCAAGTGCTTGTCAAAAAGCTTTTGTAACTAATCGTGTAGGGGATTTTGGTTTATTGTTAGGAATCTTAGGTTTTTATTGGATAACAGGTAGTTTAGAATTTCGGTATTTGCTCGAAATAACTAATAACTTAATCCAGAATAATGGGGTCAATTCTTTATTTGCTACTTTGTGTGCTTCTTTATTATTCGTCGGTGCGGTTGCTAAATCCGCACAATTCCCCCTTCACGTATGGTTACCTGATGCTATGGAAGGACCCACTCCTATTTCGGCTCTTATACACGCTGCTACTATGGTAGCAGCAGGAATTTTTCTTGTAGCTCGGCTTCTTCCTCTTTTCATAATCATACCTTATATAATGAATTTCATTTCTTTAATAGGTGTAATAACACTATTATTAGGGGCTACTTTGGCCCTTGCTCAAAGAGACATTAAAAAAAGCTTAGCCTATTCTACAATGTCTCAATTGGGTTATATTATGTTAGCTCTAGGTATAGGTTCTTATCGAGCTGCTTTATTCCATTTGATCACTCATGCCTATTCAAAAGCTTTATTGTTTTTGGGATCCGGATCTATTATTCATTCAATGGAACCTATTGTTGGATATTCACCAGATAAAAGTCAGAATATGGTTCTTATGGGTGGTTTAACAAGATATGTTCCAATTACAAGAACTACTTTTTTATTGGGTACACTTTCTCTTTGTGGTATTCCACCTCTTGCTTGTTTTTGGTCCAAAGATGACATTCTTAATGATAGTTGGTTGTATTCACCAATTTTCACAGTAATAGCTTATTTCACAGCAGGATTAACCGCATTTTATATGTTTCGGGTATATTTACTTACCTTTGATGGGTATTTACGCGTTCATTTTAAAAATTACAGTAGCACGAAAAATGGTTCGTTCTATTCCATATCTCTATGGGGAAAAGGAACTCCAAGAGGAGTCAATCCAAATTTACTTTTATCAACAATGAATAAAAAGGTTTCTTTTTTTGCAAAAGAAAGATCGAAAATTGATAATAATGTAAGAAATAGGATACGATACTTTAGTACTTACTTTGGAAATAAATACACTTCCATGTATCCTCACGAATCGGACAATACTATGCTATTTCCTCTTCTTGTATTAGTACTATTTACTTTGTTGGTTGGATCAATAGGAATTTCTTTTGATCAAGGAGTAATAGATTTTGATATATTATCGAAATGGTTAACCCCATCAACAAATCTTTTACATTCAAGTTCTAATTATTCTGTAAATTTGGATGAATTTTTTACAAATGCAATTTTTTCAGTAAGTATAGCAATTTTCGGACTATTCATAGCATATATTTTATATGGATCCGCTTATTCATTTTTCCAGAATTTGGATTTAATCAATTCATTTGTAAAAGGGGGTCCTAAAAGAATTCTTGTGGACCAAATAAAAAATGTGATATACAATTGGTCATATAATCGTGGTTACATAGATATTTTTTATACTAGAGTTTTTACCGTGGGGATAAGAGGATTAACCAAACTAACTCAGTTTTTTGATAGACGTATAATTGATGGAATTACAAATGGTGTTGGTGTTGCAAGTTTTTTTATAGGGGAAGGGGTTAAATATATGGGAGGTGGACGAATCTCGTCTTATCTATTCTTGTATTTATCTTATGTATCAATATTTTTATTTATTTTTTTATTTATAAAAAAATAA